AGTAAGTGAAATATATAAAACATAATCCGGATTATGCCAATCACTTATTCTACTGGATCTTACGGAGCCTGTTCATATCATACACGACATGATCGGGTCTGATCATAGAAAAGATTCTCTTCAAACGAACCGGCCTATCTTCTGTATGGGGCTTACGCGGTGGTTGGAACAAAGACACATTTTTTTGTTGTGAATTCAAATGTGGCAGATAGATAAGGACATATATCTGCAAGGCCCGATCAATAGTTCAAGTCACACACTCCCATAATCCATTTTATCTTCGGAAAATTCACTTCAACTATGAGTGTCAAAAAAATAATACATTTTTGTAGAGTTGAAGAGAAATATCCCAATACATGTCTTATTTTTTTTTTTCAATAATCCATATTTGTAGCAATGAAATACTAGTGTTCCTACCCCAAGTGATAGATGATTGATTACACGATGGTATATATTCTTTATAAAGGACCAGAAATACCTTGCTTACGTATCATTGGGAAGTGCATTAACATAAATACGGCGGTAAGAAGAGGTAATACAAAAGTGTGTAAACTATAAAAACGAGTCAAAGTGGATTGTCCTACACTAGCACTTCCGCGTAATAACTCTACCAGAGGCGAGCCTATTACAGGAATAGCGTCTGGTACGCCTGTTACAATTTTTACTGCCCAATAACCAATTTGGTCCCGAGGTAAGGAATAACCAGTTACACCAAAAGATGCGGTCAATACACCCAAAACCACACCTGTAACCCAAGTCAATTCACGAGGTTTTTTAAAGCCGCCGGTGAGATACACGCGAAATACGTGCAGGATCATCATTAGGACCATCATACTTGCCGACCATCGATGAACTGATCGGATTAACCAACCAAAATTAGCTTCAGTCATTATATATTGAACAGAAGCAAAGGCCTCCGTAACGGTCGGACGATAATAAAAAGTCATAGCAAACCCGGTAGCTACTTGTACTAAAAAACAAGTAAGCGTAATTCCCCCTAGACAATAAAATATGTTGACGTGAGGAGGAACATATTTACTAGTTATATCATCGGCAATTGCCTGAATCTCAAGACGTTCTTCGAACCAATCATAGATTTTATTGAGATAGGTAAATCAAGGGGACCCCCCCGGAGAACCGTATATGAAAATTTCATCTCGTACGGCTCAAACAGAAACACCCAAATACTAGTTCTAACGGATGTGTGTAATATAAAGTTTGAAATTTATTAATTCTATGATTTATGATTCAATTTTTTTTTGAAGATACTAAAGAATAAAAATCCGAAAGCTCTTCTTTGTGGTTATAATGCCAAAAAATCAAGTCGGCTCATTCGTCTATATATTGATCGTTATAGGCCTCTTGAATCTTCTATTTACCTATTTTCTTTGGTGTTATTTATGTGTAATGCGGCTTTACTGCTGTTTTCTTTATTATTGATAGGAATTCTCTTGTTAAGACCCTATGAATTGATTAAAACCTCAGATTCATACTAAAACCACGATGATTCAATAAAACCCTTTCAAACTAAGTCTAAGTCCCAAAATTCCCTGAGTAAGAACCATTGGATCATCACTTATTCAATGAATAGATATAATGACTAAAAATCCAAACCAAAGAAACCTTTGTTTTGTCCTTTGATCAAAATAAGCATAAACGAAAGTTTGAAAGAATAAAAATATTTCTATTTATAACTTCTAACTCTTTGAAAAAATTTTTTGAAGTCCGGACACGAGGTCTGACTATTAAGTATGAATCATAGTTCTAATAGTAATCTATTTCATATATTCCGTGCTCCAGATACTAGAATGAATATCCGACGAAGTAAAACCATCTCTATCAAGATGACAGACCCATTCTCTGTACTATCCATAGGATCATTTATACCAAGTCACACACTCATATTCCGGAAATACAGAAACAAAGAAATTCCACGGTCAAACTACCAAAATAGAATGGGATAAAAATCAGAAACCTAAACGCTTCACTTTGTATTGAAAAAGCCAGTTAATGGTTCTTGTGAATCTAATTCATTGAAATGCCATCCAGTAAAATGGAAGAATTATAAATCTCCAAAATAATAGATAGGAATATCGCGAATAGAGCCATTGCGAGACCCATCAAAGGAGTAGTTCCCCACCCAGGAGCTACTTTACCATATTCTGAATTCAATGGTTTCAATAAACTCCCCGCATTAGTTCGTTTTGGGCGGCCAGATCTAGAACTACCTTCAACGGTTTGTGTAGCCATAATATTTTATATTCAGTAAGATCTGTTGACTTTGTATACCATTCCGTTGTAAATAAATGATCTTATCATAGATCCATTGTGGTCTTAAAACTTTATAATGTCTTAAAACTATATAATCATGGAAACAGCAACCCTAGTTGCCATCTTTTTATCTGGTTTACTTGTAAGTTTTACTGGGTACGCCTTATATACTGCTTTTGGGCAACCCTCTCAACAACTAAGAGATCCATTCGAGGAACACGGGGACTAGTTGAAGTACGGATCCTCCCAATATTGGGAGGATCCGTACTTCAATTGAGATAATGACAAATCATTTCACCTTTTTAGTTGGAACTTTAGGCGGGTCTCGAAAAAAGATAGCGAAAAAAATTATTCCTAGAGTTGAGACTAAAAGGAATGTATAAACCAATGCTTCCATAGATTCGATCGTGGTTTACAATTATAGCTTCCATACCTGTTTATTTGGGATCGTCTCCCGGATAAATAAAGAACAAGAGTCAAAGAAAAGGCAGTGATTCAAATCAAGATTTATCTGGTACCCCATCTAAAAATCACAAAAAGAAAATAAAAATGAAAAGTAACAAGTAACAAAGCATATTGTATCAGACTACTTGTCTTCTTGTAGTTGGATCTCCAAGTTTTTGGAATGCTCCAAATTCCACTTGAGCATCTAAATCTGGATCAATACCAGCAAAAACATCTCGAAACAAGGTTCTAGCACCATGCCAAATGTGTCCGAAGAAGAAGAGCAAAGCAAACGAAGCATGTCCAAAAGTAAACCAACCCCGTGGACTGCTACGAAAAACACCATCGGATTTCAAAGTAGCACGATCTAATTCAAAAATCTCACCCAATTGAGCACGTCTAGCATATTTTTTCACAGTAGCGGGATCGCTATAACTGACTCCGTTGAGTTCGCCGCCATAGAACTCGACAGTTACACCTACTTGTTCGACACTATATTTTGATTCCGCCCTTCTAAAAGGAACATCGGCTCTAACAATTCCGTCTCCGTCTACCAAAACAACCGGAAATGTTTCAAAAAAAGTAGGCATACGACGTACAAAAAGTTCGCGCCCCTCTTTATCTCTAAAGATAGGATGTCCTAACCACCCAACAGCTATTCCATCCCCGTTGTCCATTGAGCCCGCTCTGAATAACCCCCCCTTTGCCGGATTATTGCCGATGTAATCATAAAAAGCTAGTTTTTCGGGAATTTTAGACCAAGCTTCAGATAAACTTTGATTTTCAGCCAACCCAGCACCAATTCTTCGATATATTTCTTGTTGGAAGTATCCTTGATCCCATTGATAACGAGTGGGACCAAATAATTCAATCGGGGTAGTTGCTGAACCATACCACATAGTTCCAGCAACTACAAAAGCGGCAAAAAAGACAGCAGCAATACTACTGGAAAGGACGGTTTCAATATTTCCCATACGTAATCCTTTGTATAGGCGTTGAGGTGGACGTACACTAAGATGGAATAGACCCGCCAATATGCCCAAGGTCCCTGCTGCAATATGATGAGAGGCTATTCCTCCCGGAACAAAAGGATCAAAACCCTCCACACCCCACGCTGGATTTACGGATTGTACCCTTCCAGTTAGTCCATAAGGATCGGACACCCATATTCCAGGACCATACAATCCTGTTACATGAAATGCACCAAAACCAAAGCAAGCCACCCCTGATAGAAATAAATGAATTCCAAAGATCTTAGGCAAATCCAAAGAGGGTTTTCCTGTACGTTCATCAGTAAATATTTCTAGATCCCAATACACCCAATGCCAGATAGCTGCCAAAAAGCACAAGCCCGAAAACACAATATGTGCCCCGGCCACACCTTCGTAACTCCAAATACCCGGATTCGTTACAGTACCCCCTGTGATACTCCAACCGCCCCATGAATTGGTTATTCCTAAACGAGTCATGAAGGGTATAACGAACATACCCTGTCTCCACATTGGATCAAGAACAGGATCAGAAGGATCAAAAACTGCTAATTCGTATAGAGCCATCGAACCGGCCCAACCAGCAACCAGAGCTGTATGCATTATATGGACAGAAATCAAACGACCGGGATCATTCAATACGACGGTATGAACACGATACCAAGGCAAACCCATGGAAATACCCCTTTATCAATGAAAAATAGACACAATGTAACTTTATTGCATTGGAAAAAACTATGCTGTGGACCCTCTTTTTAGTGGATTATCTTGGGGAAAGAATTAATATTTGTTTGATTTGTTTGATTCTTTTCAATTACTTTTAGTAATAATGAAACTATTTTGTTCGTAGGAACAAAAAGAAGCAGATCTATTCTACACCCGATAAGTACCAATACGCAATGGTAGGGGAGTTGATACCATTTTCTATGAGTGAATGCATATATATATTTGTTCATCATTCAAAGGACTTATTTGTAATAATTTTCCTTTATTCATTTTGTCTTCTTTATCTTTTTTTATAAACTTAGTCAATCTATGGATAAAATATGATAAAGGCCAATATTAGTAGGACACTAAATCCATTGTTACGCTTTCACATCAAAGTGAGATATAGTACTTAATTTTTCTTTTATTTAATGCCTATTGGTGTTCCAAGAGTACCTTTTCGAAGTCCTGGAGAGGAAGATGCATTGTGGATTGACGTATAGTGCGACTTGTCAGATATATTGGGTCATATGGTATTTCCCCATTCTCTTCCCCGATCGAGATATCCTCCCCTTCGCCCAAGAAAGATTGATTGAATTATCAAAAATTTGGAGCGTGAAGTTCAATTAGATCCATTTTTTCGGGAGGGTATACAGATTAATATTATCAATTAGAATAATTTATGGTTATCTTGGTTAGGCCAATAAAATGAAGTATCCAGGCTCCGTTTAGAAAAAAACCGGTAAAAAATCTATTTATGATTACTATTTCTATCATATTCTATTTCTTTATATATTTATAATAGAAGTGATCTCAAACAGTTAATCAATCGAGTAATATGATGAATGCATTGAATATCTGTTGTAAGACATGAAATAAATTGTAAAAAGGAAGTCGTAGCAAAAGGACGTGGTATTGGGGCATTTGTCATATATGTGCAAATCCAAATCGGGCGGATCTTTACTCGGAGTAGAGCATAAACCTAAAAAAATTGAAGAAGCCCATTCAGGAACAAGAAAATTACATCGCGATTGAGATTGTATCTCGATGAAACAATACATCAATGAAAAGTTAGTTAGATAAATTTAGTAATTTTTTTTTATAGATAAACAAAACAGGCCAAAACCCATCTTTTTTGAAAAATGAAAGAAAAGCCCCTTTTTATACCTGGTATGAAAAATAAAATAAAATAAAAGAAAGCGCTAGAATCTACATCTACACATTGATTCTTTTTTTTTTTTTCGTTATTTTTGTTGAACCGTATGCATCAAAAGGTGCATGTACGGTTTCTAAGGGATACAACTTTATCCCAATCAACCGACTTTATCGAGAAAGATTACTTTTTTTAGGCCAAGGGGTTGATAGCGAGATCTCGAATCAACTTATTGGTCTTATGGTATATCTCAGTATAGAGGATGATACCAAAGATCTATATTTGTTTATAAATTCTCCTGGCGGATGGGTAATACCCGGAGTAGCTATTTATGATACTATGCAATTTGTGCGACCAGATATACAGACAATATGCATGGGATTAGCCGCTTCAATGGGATCTTTTATTCTGGTCGGAGGAGAAATTACCAAACGTCTAGCATTCCCTCACGCTTGGCGCCAATGAGTTTTTTATTTGATTTGAGAGAAAAAAGAAGACTATGCCTTCGCGCTATATGAAATATGAATATTAAGTAATAATAGCATGGCACTTCGAATTCGATATGATAAATTTTTTTAACCCTTAAATTATGTATCGAAAGAGTAGTATGAGATAAAAGGTATTTCCGATTTTATCTAATCTATCGGGAGGCCTATTTCAGCGTCACAAACTTTTTTGTTTTCACGCCGGGAGGCTCTTAACAATATTTAGGTTATGAAAGAATATGAAAATAAAAAAAATCTTGTTTTTTTATTTGAAAAAAAAAAAAAAAAGAAACTTTGGGATTGCTAAATAACAGACGAAATAAATATATAAAGCAACGGAGCCATCATAGTATTTTTGAACTACTCCAAAAACAAAAAGAAGGGTGGTTATTGGACCATTTACCAACCCGAGTCTGATAGACCCTATATTTAATTTATTTGATATTTAAGTAAGGTAAAAACGAATTCCATTATAGAGCCGTATGCAATGCGTAAAAGATGCCTGTACGGTTGTTCAATTATATATTTTATTATTCTTTATCTCTTCACCTTATCATCATGCGAGATAGAATAAACATTTATTATGTTATATCATCAGGGTAATGATCCATCAACCTGCTAGTTCTTTTTATGAGGCACAGACGGGAGAATTTATCTTGGAAGCGGAAGAACTTTTGAAGCTGCGCGAAACCGTCACAAGGGTTTATGTACAAAGGACAGGCAAACCCTTATGGGTTGTATCCGAAGATATGGAAAGAGATGTTTTTATGTCAGCAACAGAAGCCCAAGCTCATGGAATTGTTGATCTTGTAGCGACTGAATAAAAAAGAAAAAATAACAAAAATTTCAGACGAATTGATGATTTGAGATTTTATCTTCTTACCGGATTTAATATTCTATTCATTAATCTATTAATATAGAAATAAAATAATTCATAATCATCCGGTTAAGATCGATCTAAACCAGCCCATTATGTATATGATTCAATATGCCAACTATTAAACAACTTATTAGAAACACAAGACAGCCAATCAGAAATGTCACGAAATCCCCCGCTCTTGGGGGATGTCCTCAGCGACGAGGAACATGTACTAGGGTGTATGTGCGACTCGTTCAGATCATGGGCTAGGACAAAAGAAAGAAAACAATTGATCCAGTATCAACGATCAGTACCAGTGAATAGACTAGAATGGAAGAACTCCATTCAATATCTAAAAATAAAAAAGATCTATCCTTCTATTGTGGTATCAAATGTATGGTTTCCGTTGGTGCAAATCCAATCAACTCCGTTTTAAATTTAAGATGAGAAAGAATTCTCCATTGATAGCAAATGATATCCATTAAGCAGGGGAAATACTATTTTAAAAAGCAGAAAAATTATGCCTTACTCTTGCAAGAACGGACTAACAGGGTCAGCTACTCAGCTAATCTTCATAATTAAATACCGTTACTGTATAAGTAGATCTCATTGTGAAAGACCTCGTACTGGATAATTATGGGTAGAGCCAAAGAGTGTGAACTGTACAAGTTAACAATAACATTGATTAAATGAAAGAAGGGCTCCGGTGTATAGAGAGGACCTCACCGTTTAAGAAGTAACCATAGAAACGATGGAACCCACTATATCCATTTATATTTACTACTTTTATGTTTTATGTGTTTTTGATACCTAATATCAATACAATTTTTTTCTAGGCATTTCACCTAGAAAAAAAAAAAAAAAAAATCGTGGTCGGGAAGGTTATAGTAGCAAAAGCCATTGGAATTTAAATTTTATACATTGGAAGAATCCGTTTTGTTATTAATAGACTAGGATACGGGAAGGGAATAACTGAAAGAAAGGAAATCAATTAGTTATTCATCAAAGTTTCATTTATTCAATGACCAGAATTAAACGAGGGTATATAGCTCGAAGACGTAGAACAAAAATTCGTTTATTTGCATCAACCTTTCGAGGGGCTCATTCAAGACTTACTCGTACTATTACTCAACAGAAAATAAGAGCTTTGGTTTCGGCTCATCGGGATAGAGGTAGACAAAAGAGAGATTTTCGTCGGTTGTGGATCACTCGGATAAATGCAGTAATTCGCGAGAATAAAGTATACTTCAGTTATAGTAAATTTATACACAATCTGTACAAGAGACAGTTACTTCTTAATCGTAAAATACTTGCACAAATAGCTATATTAAATAAGAGTTGTCTTTATATGATTTCCAATGAGATCATAAAATAAAGAGATTGGAAGGAATCCGTTGGAATAGTTTAAATGGAGTTCCCTGGAGAATGAACTCTGGGAAGGTAGAGTAGAAATTAGTATGATAAAATATGATAAAGTCATCAAAATGAAGAAAGACGTTAAATAAAAAATATTTATTCCTCTTCTCCCATTTTTTTTCTTACGACAGGACATTTCGATTTTACGATTTTTCGAACAAAAAAAAAAAACGTCAATCCGCATTTGAGTTTGGATTGGAATTTTATTTTGATTCAATTCAATTGAAGAGTCAACCTATTTTTTTTCTGGTTCTAAGACCAGCAGCTCTAGCGGTTGACTCGCTTCTTTCAAATTGTTTCTCATTATTAAGAAAAGGTAACGGAGATAAAATACGAGCTTGTTTTATAGCAATAGTAATTAATCGTTGTTGTTTTAAGGTCAATCTATTCACCCGTCTAGATAATATTTTTCCTTGTTCGCTAATAAATCGACTAATTAAACTCATGTTTCTATAATCAATTCGATCCCCCGATTGGATCGGAGGCAAACGCCTACGAAAAGATCGCTTAGATTTAAGAAAGATTCGCTTGGATTTATCCATGGTTTGTTTATTCCTTATCCTGAAAATCCCAATCCTATTTCTTAATTCTACATCATCTTTGATCCGATCGAAATAGGATTTGGTTTGTTTATATTTATTTGTTTATATTTAAATAAATTAAAAAATAAATTCAAATAAATTATATATATATATTGTTATATATAATATGTAATTTTTCATCTTCCTTGGAAGACTGACACACGAGCGATCGGTTCGATCTATTTCTTTATCTCCCCATGAATCGTATGTTTGTAACAACAGGGACAGAATTTTCTCAATTCCAATCGACTAGGCGTATTGTGTCGATTCTTTTGAGTAATATATCTGGAAATGCCCATTGATTCCTTATTAACACGATTTCGAACACAACTGGTACATTCCAAAATAACCGTTACTCGGACATCTTTACCCTTAGCCATGAACCTCCTTTGGTTTTTGATTCACTCAATTCTTTAATTTTCCGACCCGAAGCAAGGAAGAAGAAAGGACACAAAAATAGAAGCAGGTAACTCGAAATCAAATTATGAAAGAAATATTTTGTTGCAATCAATATAGTAATAAATAATAAGTAATATAATGATTTCTAACTATATTTATAATTTTTAATTGCCGTACAGTATTTCATTTTCAGTTAAGTATCTTGTATGATATTGTTGCCCCAACCACCGCATTTCCATTCTATTATTAATTTAATTTGAGCCTGAGCCCGAGTTCATAGTTTCACTGAGGGTGAAACCGCTTTTTCTTTGTTTTTTTTTTTTTTTAGAAAGAATAAGTAAAAAAAGAAAAAAAGAAAAAACAAAGAAAAAAAGAAGGGAGGGGTAGGGATTAGTTACAGATATTTGATTGTATCTCTAATCTTCTTCCCCTTCCCATATCAATAGCTAGAATGAAAAAAAGGGGAATATCAACGCATCCGGAAAAAAACGATTGATCTCTATCAATAAACCTGCTAAAGACCCGAACCATAGAGTACTTACTACCGGTGCCACGGAGAGATATGTTTTTAGATCTCGCATTTTAAAAACTCCTCTTTCTGTATTCGTTATTGTAATTTTATTGTAATTTGTAATACATAATGGTAATACATATATGACCGGATGTGTATATGTAGTTAATGACTTACCACTTGTACGCGGAGTTCCTAATTCAAATTGAAATGTACAAAATAGATATTTATTAAAAGAAAAAAATACGTCCATTTCCGCCTTAAATTCCTAAAAAATATTAATTTTTTGTGGTAGATTTCATATTTATTTCATACTTTATATAAGTCTTTTACCATATTATATGTTTGTTATATGATATATGAGACCAAAAGGAAGAAGGAAGAAATGATAAGATAGTTTGGGTATATCAATGTAGGAAATAAAGATGTGGAAAACAAGACAGGGATTCTCTACAATGACACTGTAGACCAATTGAAAGGGATGTAGCGCAGTTTGGTAGCGCGTTTGTTTTGGGTACAAAATGTCACGGGTTCAAATCCTGTCATCCCTACCTATTACTTATCTTCTGAGCAGTAACGAGGGATCAATTGAGATCAATTAATAAAATTGTACATACATAATTAAATAAATATTTTATTTTTATTTTTTATAGTTTTATTTTTATTTTTTATAGTATATATATATTTATTTTTTATAGTATATATATATGCAAGATAAATTGGGGTTACAAAATATTTATTGTGATAATAAAGCGCTCTTAGTTCAGTTCGGTAGAACGTGGGTCTCCAAAACCCGATGTCGTAGGTTCAAATCCTACAGGGCGTGATTCTGTGTTCTTGTTAATCGCGGGAGGTCAAAATTACACTAAAATAATTGAGCAGCAACCTAAATTTGACCTCCCGCGGATTAAAGGAAGTAGGAGGTCAATAAAAAGCGAGATGTTAATTAATCAAAGATCCAACTGATCACCACGTCTGTATTGTAAATAGGCAGTTACGAATAATCCAGCCAAAGTAATAGGAATTAGACCTAAGACGATTCCAAATAGAAAAACTTCAATCATTTCAATTTGTTTGAAAGGGGGAAGGGAGAGGTAATATTTATCCTTAAATATTAATCTGTATTGACTATACATCTCAATGACCAAGAATTGATAAGGGACTGGAGAATATATGAACTACCATAGAAAGATTTTTTTATAAATTGTTCATTAAATTAATTTCAAATAAGTCGTATCTTGCTCAGACCGATAAATAGAGCTGAGGTTATAGTCAAAGATGCTAGTAGAAAACCGAAATAACTAGTTATAGTAGGCATGAAAAGGCTAAATGAAATTCTTTTTATACATATGTTTCTAAAGCACTTCCCTAAGTTTCAATTTTTGAAAGATACGAGGATAAACAAAAATACCAACCAATTGAAAGGATAAATTCAATTGAAAATATTTGATTCATCAATTATTATAGACGATACTAATAAAAATAGAGTAACATAAGTAAGAAATCAATTAATCATCTGTGACATTTACCCATCCCACGCTTTTGAATCAATAGATTCATCGGTCAACTCTTGAGTTGACTGAACTAATATATGTATATAACTAACTATATGTATATATAGAATATTAGAAATTATAAATAAAGTAATAATTAAGAACGTTTTTTATAACTTCAGTCACAAAATGAAACTCTCTTTGAATCACTCTGGAATAAAATTGGAAAATAAGTTTGATTGTTTTTTATTGTATCGAAATATCGAATCCATTTTTTTTTTTTTCGAACGACACTTCTAATGCACTTTTTTTTTTACTTTAAAGCGAACTCAGTAGTAGTTCATTCACATAATCTCGCGATTGAAAAGAAAAAAGTATCGCACGATAAGATCAATCGAAACTGGGTTTTACATTTTATCTTTCCATATTACAAAGACCCATCTTTGTAATTAGGTCACGAAGGACCCCCTTGGGGGGCTAATAGAATAATGCGTGCATCACGAATATTTATTGTTTTTTATTTATTCGTTGTTCCTCTTTCTTTCATTGAATAATATCTACTATTGTTACTTGTTACTGGGTGGCCAACCAATTCCTAAAAAAAAAAAAAGATTCCAACAAAAAACATCTTATACAACCACAAAACGTATGTTTTTAGATGTAACGTCTAATTGAATCGTAAGAATATGAGAATCTCCTTCATAAATTATTGGAAACCAACCTGTCGAATTCACATTTTACTTGATCTTCAGTTTCTACTGAAGAAAATCCTTATACTACAGGAATTTTAGGAATTTTATATTAAATGGTACAAAATTCTACATCGACAAGCAACAAGAAAAGAAGAAAGAAATTATCTAACACTTCATTTCGATATTGATTGTGAAATTGCATTGCTGTGTCAGAAGAAGGATAGCTATACTGATTCGGTATACTCTAAAAACACCCTTGGTACAATATTGACGATCTCACAAAGATTGGTTTCAGTAAATGGAAATTTACTGATTTAATCTTTTACGGAATCGGCCCCCCCTGACTGTACAAGAATATGCGGAGCTCAACATGTCTGGAAGCACAGGAGAACGTTCTTTTGCGGATATTATTACCAGTATTCGATACTGGGTCATTCATAGCATTACTATACCTTCCTTATTTATTGCGGGTTGGTTATTCGTCAGCACGGGTTTAGCTTAC